ACCTTTGCTTGTTTTCGGAAAACGTGATTTGGCTCAGGATTGCCCATTTTTATTAATTCCAGGGTTTCTCTGAATTTGAAAGTTATCACTTAGTAAGTTTCCATACCAAGGCTCAATCCAATTAAGTCCGTAGCGTCTACCGATTTCGCCATATCCCCCTTTTGAGATGAAAATCTCATTGTGATCCCGTCCCTTTTTTCTTTCATTTATACCGGAACCTTTCAATTCATTAGATAGATGCCTGTCTCGAAAAAGTGTTTTCTCCTCTTTGTGATTTCTTGTGTATCTTCTTTCATCTTCTATAGGAGGTTCGTATTCGGTCCAATCAAAAACGATTTTATCATTTCTGTATCCGCAATTCAATATAGGTGGATACATACCCTATACATCTGTCTCTCTTCCACTCATTTACCCATGAAATTGAAAATACTTGAACGGTCGTTATATATATTATTATATTTTATAAATAAAATATAATAATATTATATTATATTAAATATATTATATATATATAATATAATAATAAAAAATATAAATAAATAATAAATTAAAATAATAAAAAAATTGAAATAATATATCGCTAGACGCTAGATTAATCTTATCTTATGTTCTATAATATAATATTTAACAGTTATTATTATTATTATTTGAAATTAGAATTATTCTATTGTTTCTGTTTAATATTATTAATTTAATATTAATAATTTAATTAATAATAATTTAATTAATAATTAAAATAATAATAATGAATTTCATGTTTAATATGAATTATGTTATAAATAGCGAATATGAATAGCCAAGAATGAAAATAGTTAATAGCAAAGATTCTAAGAGTTTATTGAATTCCTCTGCGAGTTTATTGAATTCCTCTGCATGTCAAATTTATGTTATGTGAGCCTGCTTAGCTCAGAGGTTAGAGCATCGCATTTGTAATGCGATGGTCATCGGTTCGATTCCGATAGTCGGCTTTTATCTATTTATTTTCTTTTTTACATGATTGATAATGCATCTTTGAAATCAAAGTGAAAAAAAAAATGTATTCTTCTTTTCGCAAAAGCCATTGATTATAGGATAGGATAGGAATTTCCAACTATCTCACGAACAGAATCCTTTTCCTTTTCTATATATAGAAAACCGGAAACTGGATTTTATTCAACTCATCTCATTATTCTTTAATTATTAATTATTAATATTATATTAAATAGATTAGAATAATATAATATACTTCAGTAAATTTTGCTTTATTTAGAATTTAGTTCATTTTTAGTTTAGATTTATTCTGTAGAATGAAATTTCATCAATAAGAATAAGATAAGAATTAATTAATAATTAATTATAAATAAGGAGTTTTTATGTCGCGTTACCGAGGTCCTCGTTTCAAAAAAATACGTCGCCTGGGGGCTTTACCGGGGCTAACTAATAAAAGGCCCCGAGCTGGAAGTGATCTTAGAAACCAATCGCGTTCTGGGAAAAAATCCCAATATCGTATTCGCCTAGAAGAAAAACAAAAATTGCGTTTTCATTATGGTCTTACAGAACGACAATTACTTAAATACGTTCGTCTCGCCGGAAAGGCAAAGGGGTCAACAGGTCAGGTTTTACTACAATTACTTGAAATGCGTCTGGATAACATCCTTTTTCGGTTGGGTATGGCCCCGACTATTCCGGGAGCTCGCCAATTAGTTAACCATAGACATATTTTAGTCAACGGTCGTATAGTAGATATACCAAGTTATCGCTGCAAACCCCGAGATACTATTGCGGCGAGAGATGAACAAAAATCTAGAGCTCTAATTCAAAATTCTCTCGATTCATCCCCTCAGGAGGAATTGCCAAACCATTTGACTCTTCAACCATTCCAATATAAAGGATTAGTCAATCAAATAATAGATAGTAAATGGGTCGGTTTGAAAATAAATGAATTGCTGGTTGTAGAATATTATTCTCGTCAGACTTAAACCTAACAAAAAGAAAATAAAGACTAATATAACCTATTTTACTCCCTTTCGGCGAAGTAAATTAACCTAAGGTTAAGATAAATTAAGGGTTTGCTCCGGATTTTTCTTCCATTTAGGTGTCATAGACCGAGAGGGATATTTTCATTCCTTGTCTACTCGTTTCTTTAACAGTATTTTCCGTACCACAGCCATTAGGAATAGAGAATCCATATCAAAGAAAGGTCTAACTGTTGGAATAGTCATATATTGCTATTTGATCTATATCTATTGATCTATTGTGGTTAGTAAGATCGGTAAATTAGGTGAAGGTAAGGAAAGAGAGGGATTCGAACCCTCGGTAAGCAAAAGCCTACATAGCAGTTCCAGTGCTACGCCTTCAACCACTCGGCCATCTCTCCTACATAATGATTATGACCTAAAAACCGAAAATTGAGTGAATAATTCATTATTCATATTAGAATTAGATTATTGGGTAGGTACAACCAATCATCATCAATTCTAAATAGAAAGCGATAAAAAAAGAAAATTGTTTTCTTATAAAAACTGTTAAAAAAATTCTATTCATGTTTGCAAAAACAATCTTCTTTTTCTGATTATCTTTATACTATACCGACCGCATTAAATCAATAAATTAGAAATTCTAACGAATCGATTGAGCTAGGGTTCTATATTTTATAGACTATGGTTAATGGATATCTTTAGATCATGATTCTATTTAGACTACGATTCCATACCAGAAGAATTCTCAAATTGCTTTTTAGGCCTGTTATCAACAAAAATCCTTATCCCATCTATCTATTAAAAATACAAATTGATAAACAATTTTTTTATAGTTGATTGTCTAGTGATATCCGCTAAGTACACAAAAAAAATGGGCTCATTTTCATCATACAATGATTACTCGATTCGATCCTTTTTCTTCTTTGTATCATAATTCAATCAACTTAGGTTTTTCTAAGCTGTAACTTCAATCAAATAAGAATAGTTTCTTTCGTTGATAGACTATTCCAGTAAGATGGAATCCAATGCGGTTCCCAATATTTATTTCTTAATTCTTATCAATCAATTCCTGTTCCTGTAATGTAAAAAAGAACAATTTGAATATTGTTTTTAATATTGGGCCATATTTTTTAATGATAATGAATCTGTTTTTATGTTATTTCGTACTGTAAAATTCTTTTCCTTGTGGGATCATTTTCCCCCGAGAAGTAATGAGAACAATGATAGAATGGATTGCTACCTATGTCTAGATCGCGGATAAATGGAAATTTTATTGATAAAACCTTTTCGATTGTAGCCAATATCTTATTACGAATAATTCCGACAACTTCAGGAGAAAAAGAGGCATTTACTTATTACAGAGATGGTGCGATTTGACTTTTTTTTGACTCTCGGTTTTACGAGAAATACACATTATTCGTGATCGGGAAAAAAAGAAAAAAATCTACGCTTGTAGAAGGTAAAGTTTGGAAATAGAACAATTCCTTCTGTCGTGTATCCTCGATTAATGCAGCCTCAGATGCTATGTTTCAATTCTCGATTCTAGTATTGAGCGAAAGGTTATACCTACAGGTTCGGTATTACGGGTCAATCCTAACCAATAGGTAGCAGAGGGGAAGAAGCACTACACCTAGAAATTAACAACACGAAAACTTTGTTATATTATAAATTATCCCCTTCTTTAGCAAGCTTGGGACTAAAAGAATGGTTGGGACAACAAACATCCATCTCGTTTGTATTTTGGATACCCGTATAACCATCGAAGGCTGTTGAAGTGACTAATTCCTGGACATTGGGAAGCGTTGAGAACAAAGAAATTGTTGGAGTTATCTTTTCTCTCTAGTAACAATACGTTTGATGTTAAGAAAAGATCTCTTGCAGGAAGGTTGGCTAGAGATTTCTTGTAAAAACACTAGCCCTACTTAGTTCATAATGAGAAGATTTTCATCTTCTTTATCATTTTATCATTATGCACATAAGGGAGGAGCCGTATGAGATGAAAATCTCATGTACGGTTCTGTAACGGAGATTCTGTGAATTGAATGACGACCGTAACGGATGTCAGCTCAATCCGAAGGGAATTATGCGGAAGCTTTACAGAATTATTATGAAGCTATGCGACTAGAAATTGATCCCTATGACCGAAGTTATATACTCTATAACATAGGACTTATCCACACAAGTAACGGGGAACACACGAAAGCTTTGGAATATTATTTTCGAGCGCTCGAACGAAACCCATTCTTACCACAAGCTTTTAATAATATGGCCGTGATCTGTCATTACGTGCGACTATCTCCACTATAGAAATAAAAAGTAAATAAAGATCAAATTCACTAGTAAATACTAGAAAAAGGGCTTTCTACATATGCATTGTCTAAAACAACGATTTTTATCAGCTGTAGAAAAGAAAGAAACTTCATAGAAGTTGAAATATGAAGAAATAGATATGCCTAGCTGTTTTATTCTATGGGTAAAGGATCTAATTGATAGAGTAAGCACCGTAAAGATCAATTAGTAAGGTTTTGCGCCGATACAAAAATAACTGCTTACTTATGTCATGATGTGAGACAAATGTTAGGAATCCACTTATGTAATAGAGTCGATCCACTAAGATATTGAGCAGCGGTGTAGGATCAGATCCCAAAGATAGTAAGTCTTTCCTTTCGAAAGTCTTTTTCAAAAATTCTATATAAATTTCTATATGATATGAAACTGAGATAGTTACCTTCCAGAAAATTCTAATAATAGGCAAAATGTCTATGTTTTATTTTTCTGAAGGTGGGAGAAAAGATAAAACTAAAATAAACCGGATTTTTAATCCAAACTTAAGATTTAAGTTTGAAACTCATTTTATTAACTTCTTTTCATTAACCCGAAAAATGGGATAGATCTACGAGAAATCTTATTCAGTTAGATATGGTAGATTCAAATGGAATAAAAAAAGAGTTGACTGCCGAGCCGTATGAGCTAGGAAACTCTCAAGTACGGTTCTAAGGGAAGGAATTAACGCACCTATTCCGACCGGGGAGAACAGGCCAT